GAAAGGAACATAGGAGTTTGTCGCTAGGTATTTGACCAAATAGGATCGTCCAGTTCCTATAGAACCTATCACTAAAATACCCCTAGAAGGGGATAGGGCTAAGCGGAGCGAAAAGGGTTTTCCATGAGATGGGAAATGAGAACTATTAGCCCCACACGAGGTTTGTGAATAAGTGATTGTCTGATAATGAGCAAGGAATATCCGTCTTTCTGCTAAACAGGATCTATTGAACTCATAATTCATTAGATACTTTTTATGAATGTCAACTAAGTATCGTAAGTAAATGGATCCCGGTTGTTCAATCATTTGATAACCAGAGTCATTCTTTGATAAACGATCACTATGAGTCAGACTCAATAGAATTTGATCAATCCTTTTTTCCGTCGTTAAGGTGGAGAACTGAACCAAGAATTCTCTTTCTTCATCATCAATCGAATCACTGTTCGCGACCCAGGATTCTATTTTATCATCAATCCAATCACCGTTCACGTTTTTTCTTTTTCTTATCAATGAATAGATCTCTTTACTTGTACGACTTAGATGTCTCGTATTTCTCGAAAAAGTGATTCGATTGATGGGATTTGGTATGATACTGATGAGATCGATGAGATTGATATTCAAATATTTCTTCTTAGAACGTATTGATTTGACCCCATAAGCGGGACCACCACCCAATAGCATGTTGCCGCCAGAAGCAGAATCCCGTATTTCTTCCAGAGAATCTCCTAATTGTTCCAGAGCAACTAGAAAGAGATTCTTTAACCAGAAAGAATTCAGTTCAGATGTAGGATACCTATCCAGAAGTTTTCGCAACTCAATCATGTATGATGGAATCATCAAAGATTTGATCTTTTCTAACTCTGTCTGTAACTCACTAGAGGCTCGGAAAACAAAGAGAAGATGTGTACGAACGAGATATCCAGCAACAAGAAGAAGGAAAAGAATTGAATAGAGGAACTCCCAAGCATTTGGTGATCTCAGATGTGTCCATATCAATGGAATGGGTGACTCATTATTTCGATGAATCATTTCTTCGGACAGAAGAAGATTCTGTAAACGCTTACTCGAACTCTCACTTATCAGATTCCGTTGTGGAAGAATCGACCACCACTTTTTCTGAGGAATTGGCCATGATATATCTGATCCATGCATAATATCATGAAAAACGGACACAAAATTTTGACTGCCACTTAGGGAATATTGAAAGGGAATATTCAATATCAAATAAATATTGTTTTTTAAGGTGAAATAAAGATATTTACACCCCGTCCAAGTAAGGAACCACGGCATATAGGTTTGGAACAAATTCCATTTTGAGAGATTTGAAAAAGCACTATCTCGTTGAAGGGTTCTACCTACTTCCCCCTTCTCAACGTTTTTCTTTAGACAAAGACTCAGTTCTTTCCTCTTTCCGGACGGCACATATTTCTCAAAACATGGAGTGTGAATCAAACCCATGTTTGAATTGAAACGGAGATAGTGATGCAAGTTTTTCCCTTCTGAATCAGATAGATTCATATCTGAAAGAAGTTGACAATAAGTTCTTTCAAAATTGACTATTTGTTCCTCTATTACAGGTGTTCCAGAAATGTCTGCAATCGAGTAAATAGGAACGGATGGCTCGGATCGAATTGAAAAATGGAAAGATTTGTACAAGTTATACGTTTCGTTACCACTTTGTGGAACATTGTTAGGTATGAATATGCCAGATACCTGTGACTCAATTGGTGAAATAGTCTCTCTCTCTCCCAAAACATGTTTTTTTTTGCCGAAACAAAAAGAAAATATTTTGTCGCGAATGCACAAGATATTGGGGAATTGTGCATATGTAAAATCATAATTATGGATACGGGTCTTTTCCCCATAAAAATGGAATCCTTTGTTACAATAGAACCAGAAGCGATGGGGATGATTCAAGAATTGAAGTCTGTTTGCTCTATAAAAAGAAGATATCAATGAACTTTTCTGAGGATTCAACCAATTGTTTCGATCGTGGAATATCATTGATAAATAGGAATCCGTGTTCTCAAAGGATTTCCTGCGATTTTTTCTAGTACGGAATGAGTCAATCATGCACTTTTGTATCTTGTTGAACAAAAAAGGTAATATTGTTCCTCTATTGATTAAAAATTTCGATCTTTGGGAAGTATCATGATCATACAATAAGAACGGTTTCAATTTATTCAAATAAACAATTTGAACACCTATTGATTCTAACAACTGATTGCCGGGTTGATCATTCAGACCTTTCAATTCATAGATGTGGATTTCGGCCCTATGAATGGAGATATTCCCGAGACTCACAACGAAAAAAGGAAGTGACTTAGATAAAAAGAGAAGCGACTTGGACAAAAGGAGAAGTGACTTGGACAAAAAGAAACGAAATGACTTGGACAAATCTTGTTTGTCGATAACCTCGGACCAATCAATCGAATATTGATTAATACGTAATCGATCGAACATTACTTGAAAACGGTGTTTCTGCTCAGAAACGAAATGCTCCAAATGTTCCTGGAAATTCTTGCTTCCGTTGGAGCATTTGTATCTATATACATTAGGATCCAGATTCGTGGATCTCTCGGTTCGAGAAATAAGAGGATCGAACCACTTCTTCTTAATCTTTTTCAAATTGGATAAATGTTGGTTGATCTTATCTATTATTATAGTTAGATGATTCAGAATATCATTTCCTATTGGGTGCTTTTGAATTCCATATGCGAAGTTGCAATCGGGTCGATTCATTAAAAAGAATCGATTCAATACATTTCTTATGTACCCATAGGTACTATATTGGATTTGAATCTGATTTCGGATCAATCTATATTGATGGATCGCCTCCATTATGTTGTTGTGAGCAAATACCGCTATTTTTGGTTTTGGATCTTCCAAATCATTCCCGCAGGAGATCCGGACCGATTTTTTTTTTATCTTTCGATAAAAAGATTCATTCTCTTCATAAAAAATAGAAAGTAGAACCAATAAAGATTTCTTTTTCGATTCATCCCCGGAGTTGAATACCTCATTCAATAATTTTCCGTAGGAATCAATAGACAAGCCAAATTCCTTATTATGATAGGCTAAACCCGGCTCGGTTATTGATAGAGTGAATAGATCTGCCATTTCTTGAAATGTCTCTTCTAATTCAAACTCGTGGTGCAACCTGTATCCCCCTTTGTTCCGATCATGGAATAGATGAAATAAATCAAAAAATGCATTTTCGTTCAAGAATGAAATCTTATTGGAACTGTCCATATCCGGTTCATCCTTCGGAACCATATCCCATCCCGGATCTGCTGCAATCGAATGAACTGAGGAAGTATTTTGTAAATACGTAATTATCTTGAATATATCAACTATTTCTTTATTTTCCGATCGCCTCGAAGGGACAAAAGAAACACCTTGTTGTTTCTTCAACAATTTCTGATCTATAGTCGACCTCTCGGTAGGATTCAAACCCAGATGAAGTTCTGACCATCTATCAGAGAAAAAAGAACGAATTGATCTTGTAGGATTCCCAAGAAATTCTTCTATTTCTTCTGGAAGCAGATGATTATTCATCTGCTTCTCACGTTCCGGGAATAGCCGAGCCATTGAGGAATATCCGGAAGGGTATTTTGAGAATCGATCTGATTTTATCTCTGTTCGTTCCGTTTGAAGAAAGGAAGTATCTAAAAGAATTGATCTTTCTTTTAGTTGCTGAATCTCCGTTTGATTGATCAATGTGTGATATTCCGAACCCTCATTACTAATGGAATTGAAAGGATCTATGGATTGATCAGAAAATCCTTTCGATTGGCTAGAATCCGTTACTTGAAAGAAAATGGATCTTATGGAATCATATTGAATATTTGACGATACATTCCGTACCTTGCTAAAAACCCGATTCCTGTTTACCACCCACGGATTGTCTAACCAAATCAAATTCTCTCTCGAGACGTTCCTCAAAAAATCCGATTTGTGCCGATTCTTCCCCCCAATAACGAAGAGATCTTGGCGGAATTGCCACATATGAAATTGAGCGCAATTTTGCAAAAAAATACCCCCCTTGTTTCTCGAGAGGAGATGGGAAACATGTTCAATCTCGTTTGATTGAATAGTCGCCTCAGCTCCTTGTTGTTTGAAGAAACCCCCCTCATCAATTGGTCTTTTTTCACGAAAAGCAGACATGAGATAACAAATCAAATGTTTCACTAAAATTTCGAATAGCTGTCCCGAATTCAAGTTGATTATGTTTCGCTTCTTACTCGGAGAAAGGCGGTCAAATAATTTCCAATCATGGTCCTTGCGGATCGGATCATTCGTATAGGATACAAAAAAAAACTCCAGATATTTTATATCTTTCTCTTTGAATGAGATCTCAATTCCAGCTGCAATTTCATTCGATATCTTACAGCTGGAATTCCTCTTTTTTACGATCGCATTCCTCCTTCGCCGCGAACCCCAGTTAGATTCAGACATGATACACTTTTTAGTTATTGGAAGAACCCAAGTACTTTCTTTCGGATCCATGAAACAACTCTCATAGATATTTTTCCCTTTTGGAAGATACAGGAGCGAAACAATCAACCTATTGAGATTGGAAGACCAAAAGGATTCTTTCAATGTATAATTGGGGGGTCCAATGGAACGCAGAGGTTTAGGAAGAAGCCCCATCAAATAGATATTTTTTCTTTCGACCCTATCGACCCTATTTCGATTGTATATAAGGACCGCTACTACAAGTACAAGCAGTACTACACCTTTGATCGTGCAATGTCGACGAATTGAACCCTGTGAATCACGTGAAATTAGGACACTCCAAATTCGGGAATCAAAAAGTTTCATAAAGCGCTCTTGGTGGAAAAAAAAGGAAGTGAAAGATTTCACCGAATCGGGTTGGATCCATGAATCCAAGAAATCGTGAGAATTCTTGATTTCTCTCAATTCGAAGATCCAGGATTTGAATTGATGTCCTCTCATTTCATTGATTCCTCCTAAAGAATCCAAAAGAATCTAAGTGAATTGAATTTGGGTCACTCGCGATGTACAATGACCCCAGTGAAGCATCCATGGCTGAATGGTTAAAGCACCCAACTCATAATTGGCGAATTCGTAGGTTCAATTCCTGCTGGATGCAGGCCAACGGGGACATTCAATAAGACTAGTTCCACTGGCTCCGTATCAATGGAATCTCATCATCCATACATAACGAATTGGTATGGTATATTCATACCAACCATAACATATGAAGAGTAAGAACTAGAATTCTTATCGATACTGGAACTCGTGGGGAAGAAAGTCGAATCAGGATCAACTAGGACAGAAATAAAGCATTGGGTCGAACTCTTCTTTGGCGTCAAAGTAATAGCTATAAATAGTCATCAACTCCCGGGAAAGGGTAGAAGAATGGGACCCATTATGGGACATACAATGCATTACAGACGTATGATCATTACGCTTCAACCGGGTTATTCTATTTTACCTCTTATAGAGAAGAGAAAAGAATTTAAGTAAAAAAAAAAAGAAAAAAAAATACTAAATAACACGGCGATACATTTATACAAAACTTCTACCCCGAGCATACGCAAAGGATCCATAGACAGTCAAGCGAAATCCAATCCGCGAAATAATTTGATCTATGGACAGCATCGCTGTGGTAAAGGTCGTAATTCCAGGGGAATCATTACCGCAGGGCATAGAGGAGGAGGCCATAAGCGTCTATACCGTAAAATCGATTTTCGACGGAATGAAAAAGACATATCTGCTAGGATCGTAACCATAGAATATGACCCTAATCGAAATGCATACATTTGTCTCATACACTATGGAGATGGTGAGAAAAGATATATTTTACATCCCAGAGGGGCTATAATTGGAGATACCATTGTTTCCGGTACAGAAGTTCCTATATCAATGGGAAATGCCCTACCTTTGAGTGCGGTTTGAACTATGGATTTACGTAATTGGAAGTAACCAATTAGGTTTACGACGAAACCTAGAAATTGATCACTGATCCAATTTGAGTACCTCTACGGGATAGACCTCAACAGAAAACTGAAGAGTAACGGCAGCAAGTGATTGAGTTCAGTAGTTCCTCATATAAAACTATTGACACTCCAGATATGGTAATATGGAGAAGACAAAATTGTTTGAAGCACGGACAGAAGCGGAAGCGACCCTTGTTTCAAAGAGAAGAGGATGGGTTATTCACATTTCATTTGATGGTCAGAGGTGAATTGAAAGCTAAGTGGTGGTAATTCTAAAAATTCCCCCGGGGAAAAATAGAGATGTCTCCTACGTTACCCGTAATATGTGGAAGTAGCGACGTAATTTCATAGAGTCATTCGGTCTGAATGCTACATGAAGAACATAAGCCAGATGACGAAACGGAGAGACCTAGGATGTATAAGATCATAACATGAGTGATTTGGCAGATTTGTATTCCTATATATCCACTCATGTGGTACTTCATCACACGATTCATATAAAATCCATCTGTCTAGATATCATCATATAATATAGATATACATCCGGAAAGCCGTATGCTTTGGAAGAAGCTTGTACGGTTTGGGAAGGGGTTTTTATTGATCAAAAAGAAAAATCTACTTCAACCCATATGCCCTTAGGCACGGCCGTACATAACATAGAAATCACACTTGGAAAGGGTGGACAATTAACTAGAGCAGCAGGTGCTGTAGCGAAACTGATTGCAAAAGAGGGTAAATCGGTCACATTAAGATTTCCATCTGGGGAGGTCCGTTTGATATCCAAAAACTGCTCAGCAACAGTCGGACAAGTGGGTAATGTTGGGGCGAACCAGAAAAGTTTGGGTAGAGCCGGATCTAAGTGTTGGCTAGGTAGGCGTCCTGTAGTAAGAGGGGTAGTTATGAACCCTGTAGACCATCCCCACGGGGGTGGTGAAGGGAGGGCCCCGATTGGTAGAAAAAAACCCACAACCCCTTGGGGTTATCCTGCGCTTGGAAGAAAAAGTAGGAAAAGGAATAAATATAGTAATAGTTTTATTATTCGTCGCCGTAAATAGGAATATTCAAAATCAAATAAATATTGTTTTTTACTCGTCTTTTCAAAAAAAAAAAGGGGGGGGGAATAATAGACCGTGACACGTTCACTAAAAAAAAATCCTTTTGTAGCTAATCATTTATTGGAAAAAATAAAGAAGCTTAACATGAGAGAGGAAAAAGAGATAATAGTAACTTGGTCTCGGGCATCTACCATTATACCCACAATGATCGGCAATACAATTGCCATTCATAATGGAAAGGCGCATTTACCTATTTATATAACGGATCGTATGGTGGGTCAAAAATTAGGAGAATTTGCACCTACTCTTACTTTCCAGGGACACGCGAGAAACGATACTAGATCTCTCCGTTAATAAAATAAAGTGAAATAGGTGCTCTTCGTTCATTGGCGGGAGGCGAACCTTATCTTATGTCAAAGTGGAGAAAGTGGAAGAAGACCTTGAAAAAGCAGAAGATGAAGAGGAGCTCGAGTACACAAGTACAAGCTTTAGCTCAACGTATATGTATGTCTGCTCACAAAGCACGAAGAGTCATTGATCAGATTCGTGGGCATTCCTATGAGAAAACACTTATGTTACTGGAACTCATGCCTTATCGAGCATTTTATCTCATTTTTAAACTGGTTTATTCTGCAGCAGCAAATGCTAGTCACAATAAAAATTTCAACGAAGCTGATTCGGTCATTAGTAAAGCCGAAGTCAATGGGGGTACTATCGTGAAAAAGTTAAAACCCAGGGCTAGAGGACGTAGTTATCCGATAGAAAGACCCGCCTGTCATATAATTATTGTATTGAAGGATAGCTCTAAAAAGAAAACAGATCAGGATATATTTTTAGAAACAAAAAATGTATGGAGAGATCCTATAATAGAAAGATATATAGAGAAGGAGAGAGAGAGAGAAAAAAAAGATGGGTCAAAAAATAAATCCACTTGGTTTCCGCCTTGGCGAAAACCAAAGTCATCGTTCCCTTTGGTTCGCACAACCCAAAAGTTATTACATAGGTCTCCAGGAAGATGAAAAAATACGGGATTGTATCAAGATATATGTACAAAAAAATATAAGAGTATCTTCAAGTTTCGAAGGAATTGGAATTGCACATATAGAGATTCAAAAAAAAATGGACTTGATCCAGGTCATAATCTATATTGGATTCCCAAATTTGTTAATAGAAGGCCAAACACGAGGAATCGAAGAATTGCAGATCAATGTACAAAAGGGGCTTCATTCTGTGAATCGGAGACTTAACATTGCTATTACAAGAGTTGCAAAACCTTATGGACAACCTAATATTCTTGCAGAATATATAGCTCTACAATTAAAGAATAGGGTTTCGTTTCGAAAGGCAATGAAAAAAGCTATTGAATTAACTGAACAAGCAGACACAAAAGGAATTCAAGTGGAAATTGCAGGGCGTATCGACGGAAAAGAAATTGCACGTGTCGAATGGATCAGAGAAGGTAGGGTTCCCCTCCAAACCATTCGAGCTAAAATTGATCATTGTTCCTATACAGTTCGAACTGCCTATGGGGCATTGGGCATCAAAATTTGGATATTTGTAGACGAGCAATAATGGACCCTTCCTTTGCTTGCCATTCTATTCAGTGATAGAACAAAAACTACAAACTATTCCTTTTCACTTCAATAAAAAAAAAAATGAAAAATGAGCAATTCTAATTCTATAAGGTTGAATAAAAATTCGATTGACCTTTTGGTGGAACTGCTATGCTTAGTGTGTGACTCGTTGGTTTTTTATTTAAAGTTGGGATTCAAAAAACAGACCAGCCCCTAACTAATAACTATAAGAACTAGTAACCAACTCATTGCTTTGTATTATCGAGATCCAAGGAAGCAGTCGCCATATGATGTATCGATCATATAGTTGTAGCAACTGAAATCTTTTTTTTCCATAAAGGAAAAATCCATTTATAGGTTGGAAAGAAAAATAGAGGGATGTGGGTAACTGGAAGGGCGAGAGAAAGAGAGAAGGAGAATCTCCATGATATATGATTCCAATATGTATGGTCTATCAATCACATCATATCATAAAAGGCAGTGTGATAAAGCATCAATACTGATTCGTCCATAATTAGATGAATACGGTTCATAAGAAAAATACAAATAATAAAGAGCCCCGAGTCAATAGAGACTGAGGAGATTGGCTCGGGAACGAATTTAATTAGGAGCTCCATTGCATAGTTCAGGCCTAGCCATTAACGGAAAAGCTATGGGAACGACGAAACCTGTGACTGCGGAAGATTCTATTGAAAACGAATCCTAATGATTCATTGGGTGGGATGGCGGAATCAACCAGGAACCAATTAATTTCTTCTGATAGGTCATGGGTTCACCCTACGAATGAAGCAAATATGGAAAGAGTCAATATTCGCCCGCGAAACCATTATTGGATTGCAGTATTTTGACAGATTCGGTAAAGGTCAAGGATTCATTTTCAAAAGAAAGGCATTATCCCATATAAATAAAATAGAAATATCCGTCTAGCCGTATATACTATATACTATACGGCTTCCCGTGTGACAGATTAAATATCAATAAATTCCATGATTCAGTGTATTATTCATTCAATAAATACATATACGTAATCTTATTGAATCGTTTCATTCGCGAGGAGCTGGATGAGAAGAAACTCTCATGTCCGGTTCTGCAGTAGAGATGGGATTGAGAAACAACCATCAACTATAACCCCAAAAGAACCAGATTCCGTAAACAACATAGAGGAAGAATGAAGGGAATATCTTATCGAGGCAATCATATTTGTTTCGGCAGATACGCTCTTCAGGCACTTGAACCCGCTTGGATCACATCTAGACAAATAGAAGCAGGACGACGAGCAATGACACGATATGCACGCCGTGGTGGAAAAATATGGGTACGTATATTTCCCGACAAACCCGTTACAGTAAGACCTACCGAAACACGTATGGGTTCGGGGAAAGGATCTCCCGAATATTGGGTATCTGTCGTTAAACCCGGTCGAATACTTTATGAAATGGGCGGAGTATCAGAAACTGTAGCCAGAGCAGCTATTTCAATAGCTGCGTGCAAAATGCCTATACGAACTCAATTCATTATCGCGTGATAGGTATGTGAAGGGTATTTGTGATGAAAAATACAATCGCAGATTTTTGGATTTCTGGGCAGACAATATTTCTCTCTTTTTCCTTTGCCTTTTGCATTGAAAGAGCAGATTCAAAAAAAAAAAAAATGATATGATTCAACCTCAGACTCATTTGAATGTAGCGGACAACAGCGGGGCTCGAGAATTGATGTGTATTCGAATCATAGGAGCTAGTAATCAACGATATGCTCATATTGGTGACGTTATTGTTGCTGTAATCAAAGAAGCAGTGCCCAATATGCCTCTCGAAAGATCAGAAGTGATCAGAGCTGTAATTGTACGTACATGTAAAGAACTCAAACGCGACAACGGTATGATAATACGATATGATGACAATGCAGCAGTTGTCATTGATCAAGAAGGGAATCCAAAAGGAACTCGAGTTTTTGGAGCGATCGCGCGGGAATTGAGACAGTTGAATTTCACTAAAATAGTCTCATTAGCTCCTGAAGTCTTATAAATATTAGTAGATGAGACCGAGTATAGTCAGGTCTCTGAAATAGATCACATTAGTAGATTGTGTCTCACGCATATACCTTTAATAATTCATAAATAAATAAGAAAAAATGAAAAAAAAAAGGAACATGTTGATTATATCAAAACTGGAAGGCACCCATAATTTTAGTTCGTCATGGGTAGGGACACTATTGCCGATATAATAACTTCTATAAGAAATGCTAACATGGATAAAAAAGGAACGGTTCGAATAGCATCTACTAATATCGCCGAAAACATTGTTAAAATACTTCTACAAGAAGGGTTTATTGAAAATGTTAGGAAACATAGGGAAAACAACAAATATTTCTTGGTTTCAACCCTGCGACATAGAAGGAATAGGAAAGGAACATATAAAAATATTTTAAAGCGTATCAGTCGTCCCGGTCTACGAATCTATTCCAACCATCAACGAATTCCTAGGATTTTAGGTGGAATGGGGGTCGTAATTCTTTCTACTTCTCGAGGTATAATGACAGATCGAGAAGCTCGACTAGAAAGAATTGGGGGAGAAATTTTGTATTATATCTGGTGATCCTTCTGGTATCCGAATTTGATCCGTAACTTGCTATTTGGGAAAAAGAGAGGAAAGACGAATTGTCTACTATTACTCCTCCTCCATTAGTTGATACTTCAAGGGGGTTACCTGGAATGAAAGAACAAAAATTGATTCACGAAGGTTTAATTACTGAATCACTTCCCAATGGTATGTTCCGAGTTCGTTTAGACAATGAAGATCTGATTCTAGGTTATGTTTCGGGGAGGATCCGACGGAGTTTTATCCGGATACTACCAGGAGATAGAGTCAAAATCGAAGTAAGTCGTTATGATTCAACTAGGGGACGTATAATTTATAGACTTCGCAACAAAGAGTCGAATGATTAGGCGGCTTTTTATTTGAATTTCAAAATTCCTTTCATGGGAATACAATTCGAGGTTCAAAATTTCAAGAGACTTATTTTCTTCCAAGGAGTATATTTGGAATTAAGGAATAACAAATATGAAAATAAGGGCTTCCATTCGTAAAATTTGCGAAAAATGTCGACTGATCCGTAGGCGGGGACGAATTATAGTAATTTGTTCCAATCCGAAACATAAACAGAGACAGGGGTAATCTTTCTAACAAGGGACTTTCTAAACGGTCCGATGTACAAATAAAGGATCTGTTTTGACATGAAATGGATATATCCGTATATCTCTGACTCATATTTATGAGATGATAAAATATGACAAAAGCTATACCAAGAATTGGTTCACGTAAGAATGGACGTAGAATACAAAAAGGAGTTATTCATGTTCAAGCGAGTTTCAACAATACCATTGTGACTGTTACAGATGTAATAGGTCGGGTGGTTTCTTGGTCCTCCGCTGGTACTTGTGGATTCAGAGGCACAAGAAGAGGGACACCATTTGCTGCTCAAACCGCAGCAGGAAATGCTATTCGTACGGCAGTGGATCAGGGTCTGCAACGAGCAGAAGTCATGATAAAAGGCCCTGGTCTCGGAAGAGATGCAGCATTACGAGCCATTCGTAGAAGTGGTATACTATTAAGTTTCGTACGTGACGTAACCCCTATGCCACATAATGGATGTAGGCCTCCTAAAAAAAGACGTGTGTAGAAATCAAAATTGAATGGATTTCAATAGAAATAAATGATTCAATGATCTGATCAAACAATAATATTAGTATGGTTCGAGAAGAAGTAGCAGTATCCACTCGAACACTACAGTGGAAGTGTGTTGAATCAAGAACAGACAGTAAGCGTCTTTATTATGGCCGTTTCGTTCTGTCCCCGCTTATGAAAGGTCAAGCCGATACGATAGGTATCGCGATGCGAAAGGCTTTA